CCCCGATCAATGAACCTACAAAATCCTTCAAATTGTATCTGATTCAACCCGGGTATTGTAGACATTCCCGCATTTCCGTCACCGAGCATTTTGAATTTCCCATTTATCAAAAAATCCCATTCTTTTCTCATTCTGCATTGAATCATATGAATCGATCTAGCAATGATGGAATTTCGATTCTGTTTACTGAATCACATGAAATTTTACCCAACTCCATATATATGGAATGTATGAAATACGTATGAACGGAGGAAAAAAGATGATTTTAGACTTAATTACTTAATTTTAGACTTAGTTAAATTGGAATTTCTAAGAGACAGATCCAAACGGAAAGGGATTGATAAATTCCACTTAGAATTATGGAGTTTTTTTATTTTGTCTAGAATAGAAAATTCACTTTATACCATTATTATGATATTACATATTCCAATCCGATTGGATATCAGAAAAATAAATGGATTCGGGATTTGATCCATTCACGGAGATAAAGACATAATAATCAGAAACAATATAACAATAGAAAGTTCATTTTTTGAGTACTTAACTCTTTCGTGAATTCCATTGTTCCAAAAATGATTTGCGGAGAACTCCTTTTTCTTTTTTTCGTAGAATTTTTATTTTTAGAATACGATTGAAGTGCATAAGAAGGCTTGTATTTATTAAACCCGCGCTGCTATAGCTATCTATCCATACATCGCTCTCCTTTATTGCAGACTTCTACTCGGGACAGCACATGTCGTACTCTATCAAAATTTCTATTTTCTCTTCAATCTAATCAATCAAAAATCTAATCAATCAAAATTGCAGTACGACAAGTGTGCGCCAATTCCCTATAAACAGGCATCATACACAAATAATATACCCCATAAGCTAACTGTGGAACACAACTTATGTTTGGGGTTTACATATACTAATAATTGACATTATAATTGAAATTGAGTTGAGAAGGTTTTTTTCAATAAAAAATCAAGACTGATTAGTTATATATCAATTTTGATTTTCTTATATCATTTATCATTACGGAAAGACAATTTGAGATGTAAATCCAAGAGTGGGTCATGAATTTACAGTCATATAGTTAATGGTTCCAATTTGTTCTGAATTTTGGCTTTTGTAACTGAAAAAAATTCCCATTTGGTTTTTTAATAGAAAAGAGAGGTATTTAGATATTGGGTGTTTTGAGATACTATAAAATTAATTGAAGGGAAGGAGCTGGCCCCCCCAAAAAAAACAAATAACAAATAAAGGGGAATATTTTCATCGATTTTGTATCGTTTTGGCGGCATGGCCGAGCGGTAAGGTGGGGGACTGCAAATCCTTTTTCCCCAGTTCAAATCTGGGTGTCGCCTGATTAACAAAAGACAAGACTCGAAATCCCTTATTCTTTATTCTCCTTTGCTGTTATAACTCGCCGAATTTTTCCCAGCAAAACACGCGTAGTCTTGAGACTTTCTTGATTGGAAACAGCTGGGGGTTCCCTTCTTTAAATTAAAGTGCCGTAACTCGTTGTATTTAGGATTCAAGGAAAGATTGTAGTAGTGGAAGGGCTATCATATCAAATAAAGAGTTACCGATTTTTTCCATTACTAATGTCGTGTCTACTGGCCGGGTCTTGAATTAGATTGGATGGATAATTGGCTTTTTTCTTTTACTTAATGATAATGAAGGACAAGAAAAATAAAGAATAGGTATCAGTATTCCTACATATATATATTAGTAGCATTCCCTTTGATACTTCAAAAGAAAAGCGTAACTGCAGTTTCATTTTTCATATTTATTGGACTTTCATCAAGGGTGTTGGGTCAGAATCCCCTTTTGACTCTGCACCAGTGATTCCACTATTATTAATAAACACTAATGGAATAATTCCTTCATATTCAGAGAGATAGGGGACATAATTCACATGGATATAGTAAGTCTCGCTTGGGCTGCGTTAATGGTAGTCTTTACATTTTCCCTTTCACTCGTAATATGGGGAAGGAGTGGACTCTAGAGATACTACGAATTGAGTTGGGGAATCAAATTGTATCACTTTTTTATAGATCGTTTTGCAAAGCATAAATAATCTTTATTAATTATTTAATATATTGAATTCATTAATTTAATTCAATTTCGAATTAAAAAATTGAATTAATAAAAATATCTTCATTCCGAAATTGTATTGGCTTTTATTTCTGCTGTGCTTTATTGACGCGTTTGCTATCATGGCTGAAGGATTCAAAATCAATAGAATAACCCTTTTCGAATTTCGAAATCCGAAGAAGTTGCCATAGAACTCCTTGGATTATCTGTAAACCGCGCAATCAATTACTTCTTTGAAATGCTAAAAAAAAGATTACTTTTTAATTTTCTATAAATTAGAAAATAATAAGAGTTGCCTCGCGATTATTTCAGATTGATTGGAATCAACAAAAATAAAATAGATAAAGGAAACAAATAGATGAAGCAAAGAAATAGAATTGAGATACTATGTACATTCCATATATTTAATTGATATTAA